AATATTGTTTTTTTAATATTTTACTATATAAATTCTATAGAAATCAAATTTTTTAGTACATAATTTTATATTTCTATATATATTTTTCTATATTCTAATTTGAAATAGAATTTTGTACCTAAGGTTAGGAATAGAATCTATTATATAATAGAATTATTATTATAGTAATTCTACTAATTAAGTTATAATCTTATTCGATATTTATTATATATATATATTTGAATGTGAAAATATAGAATTTATATAATAAAAAAAAATTGAATTAATAATTAATTGTAAATTAACGGAATGATTAATTGATTAATTATATCTATTCGATTAGATATGGCTATTACTGAAATTTGAAATACTAAATTACCCTTTGTCGTTGTCATTTTTTTTTATGATCCGCCCTAAGAAGAGGATATGAAGAGAAAAGGGCAATCCAGACCATAATAAAACATTCCTAGGGTTTCATTTGGAAAAGGGAAACCTAAGAGGAAAAAAAAGAATCGACCGTTCAAGTATTCAAAATTGCACACTAAAAATGATAGGAATAGGGACATATATATATAATATACATATATATTATAATAGATATATGTTATGCGATATATATCGATATTGAATTTCTAGTTGGACCAACTACGGTCTCCAATAAAAATGAAAGAAGATAGATACGAAATCAAATCGGAGAAACCACTTTTCAATACAGGAATCGATATCTAATGAATTCAACGGTTTTAGCATAATCATAATATAAATGGAAATGAACAAAAAGAGTAAACGGCATGATGATATGTGTGATCCTAATCACATCACAAAAAAAGGGGGATATGGCGAAATTGGTAGACGCTACGGACTTAATTGGATTGAGCCTTGGTATGGAAACCTACCAAGTGATAACTTTCAAATTCAGAGAAACCCTGGAATTAAAAATGGGCAATCCTGAGCCAAATCCCGTTTTATGAAAACAAACAAGGGTTTCATAAAGCGAGAATAAATAAAGGATAGGTGCAGAGACTCAATGGAAGCTGTTCTAACAAATGGAGTTGGCTGCATTGTGTTCATAAAGGAATCCTTCCATCGAAACTTCCGAAAAGATGAAAGATAAACCTATATACATATGTATACTTACGGATGTATACTTACGGAAATACTATCGCCAAATGATTAAAAATGATTAATGACGACTCCAACCGGTTCTATAATTTTTTTCTATCTATTTATATGATAGAAAAAAAAAGAATTAAATATTCATTGATCAAAACATTCACTCCATCATAGTCCGATAAATCTTTTTATTTTGAAGAATTTTTTAATCGGATTAAGAATAAAGATAGAGTCCCATTTTACATGTCAATATCGACAACAAAGAAATTTATAGTAAGAGGAAAATCCGTCGATTTTAGAAATCGTGAGGGTTCAAGTCCCTCTATCCCCAAAAAGACCTGGTTGCCTCCCTAATTATTTATCTTCTCATTTTGTTAGTGACTCAAAATTGTTTATAGTTCTTAGTCATTCTCACTCTACTATTTCATAAACCGATCTGAGCGGAAATTTTTTTTATTATCACATCATAAGCCTTATATGTGATATATATGATACGTGTACAAATGAGCATCTTTGAATAATGTAATAAAATTAAATAATTAACAATCCATATCATTATTTGTATTATTTGTACTGTATTGAAACTTACAAAGTTTTCTTTTTGAAAATACAAGAAATTCTACCAGGGCCTGGATATTACTTTGTAATATCTTTTCATTTTTTTAATTGACATAGACCCAAGTCCTATATTAAAATAATATATTAAAATAAAATGAGGATGATGCGTCGTGAATGGTCGGGATAGCTCAGCTGGTAGAGCAGAGGACTGAAAATCCTCGTGTCACCAGTTCAAATCTGGTTCCTGGCACATGAGTAATTTGTATGAGTATATATTTTACAAATTAATTGATATGGGTCGACATACATATTCAGTGTTCTAGTTATAGATCATGATACATACTTATTCATCTAAGTGTCGGAGCCCCTTATTAATTAAGTTTTATGTATCTAAAATGGGTAAAAGAAAAGATGGATATTGTGTATTTTTTGTATTTCAAAGTATACAAAAGAAACGAATTAAATTTTGTTTCTTCTTGTTTATTTGTTCGTGTCTCCGCCAGTAAAAAACAATGTTACGACTTCATACATAGTCGAAAGTGTAAATTTCAATTGTTTAGTTGGTTTAGTTGAAAGACCAAAAAGCAGAGTCTAGGTGAGAGGCGTGAATAGCCAAGATTGATCTTAGATACAGTACAAATAGAATATTATTTCATTCTATTTTTCATATTCTATTTCTTTATTTCTTCCTATGTTACTTTCTAGAGCCCTTCTAAGTGATGTGCGCGGTACATAGTTCATGATGTGGAACTGTTTTAATTTCATCCTATTGGCTCGGCTCATCCAAAAAAGTATCTTCAAAATTTGATAATTTCAATGAACCCTCTAATTTTTTTTTAGCCCACCCAAT